GGTTGTTCACCGTTCCAAAATTCTTGTTTAGGCAGTTCATACCATCCATACAGACATCGTGTTTTGATCTAAGATTTCAATTCTTCCATGTTTCCGCAGTAGCAGTTCCATGTAGCTAAGGCCAAAAATAGGAAAGAAACAAGTATTTTCACGACTCTACCAACCGGTCAATTTTGTTCCACTTAATCCCCCTTTCATGGCCACATATCTTTCCGGCTAAGGAATGGGAAATTTTTCTCCTGTTAAATGAATCAAATGGTTCATCTCATCCGGGAAAAGCCATCTCTTTCTCAACAATGTCTTTGTCATTTGATCCACTAGCGTTCCGTTAGATAGGAACAGATTTGATAAATACTGATAACTCTCGGATAGAGTATTAGAACGGAAAGACCCATTAGATAATGAACTATTGGTTCTCTGACATCTCTGGCGATGAATCAACAATTCGAAGTTATTTTCTTGCGTATTCTTGATGAACCAGCTTTGACACAGCGATTTAGGAGGACTTGTTAGGGAAGTAAGAAGCCCCTTTGCCATCTCTTGATCTGCAAAGAATTCTCGACGTGAAAACACGGGCGCATCGAAAAAGAATGGATTCGCAGGGTCCCAAAGAAATTGGCTTATTTGAAATTGAAAAAAGACTTGGTCTTTGGAAAATCGATCTCGTGTCTGGTACTGCATGGTTCCACTCTGCAAGAACTCCGAATCATTCTCTTCCGAATCCGAATCATTCTCTTGATGAGAAATGATCCGCGTGCCCAAAAATGACCTGGCCCAATAGGGAAATCCCAATTCAGTGGGACTTTCGATCCAACCAAATCGATCGGGGTACCATATTCTAGGAGCCCAAACTATGTCATCGAAGAAATCCTCCTCTATCTGTTCCGCGTCGAGGTCTCCTTCTCTAAATGGAACCCCTTCTTCCAATTCAAACTCCGATTCGTCTTTTTCATAGAGAAATTTCGGATCAACGCTAGAACAAAATCCATTTTGCATCATATCTAAGGGATTCCTTCGTTTGGACCGAAGAAGCAATGTCACTCGATCATTATCAAACTGACTGCCATCTTTTTCGGTCCGAGAGGATAGAGTGCCCTCTCCTTCGAATACTTCTAATAGGCCACAAACTAGAGCAGAATCAGTCTCAACCAAATAAGAAGTGATCCCATTTTTTTCATCGGGTCCGGGTAGAGACCAAAGATCATGAGCGACCGATCCGGCAGAACAACTCAAAAGATAAAGAAGTATCGTTAATCTCTTCATGCTCGTTGCAAGCTCGAAGTACCAGTTGTACAAAGAAGAACCCCCTTCCTTAGGCAATCTCTTCTTCAGATAGATAGATATAGGATCTATGGAGCCATTACTTAGAAGTACATTTTGTGCAACAGCCCTTCCTATCTGATAGAAAAGGATCCCATGATCCTGAACCGGTCTTACCTTCGCTCGCAAATTCCAAGTTTGTCTATGAAGAGCGGATCGAATTGTATGAGTGTCTATAATGGATTTCTTCTGTGCAATACTAATGGATAGGGCCTCATTGGTAAGTGCTACAAGATCTCGTACACTGGAACCCATGGTTATGGACCCGAATCCATTAGGATGGGACAGTTTCTTTTCCAAGTGAAATCCCCTAGTATATGAAAGAGTGAAAAAGTGCTTTCGTTGTTGTGGAATAAGAAGCCTTCGTAGCTTAAGGCATGTATTTAATTTATTCGGAGCTATTAGAGCGGGATCCACTTTTTTGGGAATATGAGTCGAAGCAATAACAAGGATATTGCTAGTGGAGCATCTTTCACAATCTCTGGAGAGAGAGTTCACTAATAGACCGAGGGATAAGTCATTCGACGCACGCACAGACAGATCATGAATGTTTGGAATCCATAGTATGCAAGGGGACATTGCTTTTGCTACGTCGAATGCAAGGAACATACTAAATCGATCTTGTAGTAGTATATCTATATCCCTATCCGGAGTTAGCTCATTTAGCAGCTCTATATCATCTATATCAAGGTCATCATCGCTATCGCTATCGTCACTCTCATCAATATCAATAGCGTCACTCTCATCAATATCAATAGCGTCACTATCATCAATATCACTACGATCAGCCAAAAAATCCTGAACGTCACTATCACTATCATAAGGATCGAACTTATAAAAAACCTCATCCAGGAACTTGTTCGGAACTACCGTAATGAAAGGAACAGAAGAGTTTGTCGCGAGGGATTTGACCAAATAGGAGCGTCCAGTTCCTATCGAACCTATCACTAAAATACCCCTAGAGGGGGATAGGGCTAAGCGGAGCGAAAAGGGTTTTCCATGAGATCGTAAATTAGCCCCACACGAGGTTTGTGAATAAGTGATTGTCTGAAAATGAGCAAGGAATATCCGGCTTTCGGCTAAACAGGATCTAGTGAACTCATAATTCATTAGATCCTTTTGATGAATGTCAACGACGTATCGTAAGTAAATTGATCCCAGTTGTTCAACCATTTGATAACTAGAGTCATTCTTTGATAAACCATCACTATGAGTCAGACTCAATAGCATTTGATCCAGCCTTTTTTCTATCGTTAAGGTGCAGAACTGAACCAAGAATTCTCTTTCTTCATCCTCAATCAAATCACTGTTCGTGACCCAGGATTCTATTTGATCATCAATCCACTCAACGTTCACGTTTTTTCTTAGCAATGAATAGATCTCTTTACTTGTACGACTCAAATGTCTCGTATTTCTCGAAAAAGTGATTCGATTGAAGGGATTTGGTATGATCCTTAGGAAATCCATGATACCGATGAGATTGCTATTCCAAAATTTCTTCTTAGAACCTATGGATTTGAACCCATAAGCGGGACCGCCACCCAATAGCATGTTAAAAGCAGAACCCCATATTGCTTCTAGAAAATAGACGAATTGTTCCAGAGCAACTAGAAAGAGATTCTTTAACCAGAAAGAATTTTGCTCAGATGTAGGATACCTATCCAGAAGTTGTCGCAACTCAATCATGTATGATGGAATCATCAAAGATTTGATCTTTTTGAAATCCGTCTGTAACTCACTAGAGGCTCGGAAAACAAAGAGAAGATGTGTATTCACGAGATATCCAGCAACAAGAAGAACGAAAAGGATGAGGAACTCCCGAGCATTTGATGATCTCAGCCATAGGGGTGACTCATTATTTCGATGAATCATTTCTGCGGACCGAAGACGAATCTGGAAACAATGACTCGAAATCTCACTGAGATTCCATTTTGAAAGAATCGCCCACAATTTTGTCTGAAGAATCCACCATGCTGTCTCCAGAATATCCTGAAAAAAAGATATGTGACTGCATAATAGGTTTGAAAAAGGATCTAAAAGGGCGAATTTGAGATATTTGAACCCTGTCAAAGTAAAGAACCACGGTATATATGGTTGGAACAGATGCCATTGTGAGAGATTTGAAAAAGCACGCTCTCGTTGAAGGGTTCTATCCATCTCCCGTTTCTTAACCCTAAGACTCCGTTTTTTCCTCTTTTTGGATTTCTCAGCCCAGGAAGTGTGAATCAAACCCATGTTTGAATTGAAATTGAGATACTGCTTCCCTTCGGAATCAGATAGATTCATATCTGAAAGAGGTGGACAATCCGTTCTTTCAAAATGGACTATTTGTCCCTCTGTTAGAGGTGTTCCAGAAATGTCTGCGATCGAATAAATAGCTCTACCAACGAATGGATCGGATCGAATTGGACAATGGAAAGATTTGTACAAGTTAGATGTTTCGTCACCACTTTGTGGCAAATCCTTAGGTATGAATATCTTAGATACCTGTGACTCGATTGGTGAAATCGTATCTCGCTCCAAAAAAACATGTTTTTTTTTACCGACGCACAAAGAAAATCTTTTGTTGCGAATGAACAAGATATTGAGGAATTGTCCATACGTAAGATCCGAATTCTTGAGAAGGGCCTTTTCCACAGAAAAAGGGAATTTTTTGTTACAATAGAACCAGAAATGATGTGGATTATTCAAGAATCGAAGTCGATTGGCTTTCGAAAAAGAAGATATCAAGGAACTTCGATGAAATGGTTTCACGGGATTCAGCCAATTGTCTCGATCGTGGGATATCATTGAGAAATAGGAATCCGTGTTATCCAAATTGTTCCTGCAATTCTTTCGAGTAGGGAATGAGTCAATCATCCATTTTGTCTTATTGAACAAAAAGGGTGAGATTGTGCCTCCATTGATCGAGAATTTGGATTTTTTGGAAGGATCATGATCATCCAAGCAGAGTGGATCATTCGGCCCTTTCAATTCATAGATAGAGATGGGGATCTCAGACCCAGGAATAGGGGGACTTCCGATACTCAAAAAGAAAAAAGGAAGTGACTTCGACAAAAAGGACAAAAAGAGAAGTGACTTCGACAAAAAGAGGAGAAGTGACTGCGACCAAAAGGGAAGTGAATTCGACAAAAATAAAGATGCCTTTGACAAAAGGAAACGAGGTGACTTCGTCAAAAAGGGATGTGACTTCGACAGTTTGACCATAAACTCGGCCCAATCAATCCAATATTGAGTCGGATTCATACGGAATCGATTCAGATGACTACAGAATCCATTCAGATGACTACAGAATCCATTCAGATGACTACAGAATCGATTCAGATGAATACGGAATCGATTCAGATGAATATGGAATCGATTCAGATGAGTACGGAATCGATCTCGATTCAGATCAATACGGAATCGAGTCAGAGGAATCCAGAATCGATCTCGATTCAGAGAAATACGGACTCGATTCAGATGAATACGGAATCGATTCAGATGAATACGGAATCGAGATCGAGGAATACGGAATCGATTCAGAGAAATACGAAATCGATAGCGAGATCGATGAATCCGTAAGCGATCTCGATGATGATGATATCGATCGAACACTACTTGAAATTGAAAACGCCTCTTCGCCTCAGAAAAAGGAAAAAATACCCTTTTATACACCAGATCCGGCTTGGTGATTGATAGAATGAGTAGATCCGCTATTTTTAAAAATCTCTCTTCTGATTCAAAATCGTGTTGTAACGTGTACCCCACCCTGCTCCGGTCATGGAATAGATGAAAGAAATCCAAAAATGGATTTTGGGTCAAGAATGAAATCTTATTGGAATTGTCCAGATCCGGTTCATCCTTCGGAACCATTTCACATCCCGGATCGGATGAAAGAGGATGAATTGAGATGGTCTTTTGTAAATACGGAATGATCTTGAATAGATCCACTATTTCTTTCTTTTCCGATCGCCTGGAAGAGACAAAAGAAACCTCGTGTTGTTTCTTCAACAATTTAGGATCGGACCTCTCAGTAGGATTCGAACCCAGATGAAGTTCGGACCATCTGTCAGAGAAAAAAGAACGAATTGATCTTGTAGGATTCCCAAGAAATTCTTCGATTTCTTCCGGAAGCAGATGACGAATCATCTGCTTCTCACGTTCCGCGAATAGCCGAGACATTGAGGAATCTCCAGAAAGGCTTTTCGGGAATCGGTCTGAGTCTATCTCGGTTCGTTCCGTTTGAAGAAAGGAAGGATCCCAATCCAAAAGAATCGATCTTTCTTTGAGTTGTTGAATCTCTCTTTGATTGATCAATGTGTGAGATTCCGAATCCTCATTACTAATGGAATCGAAAGCATCTCTGGATTGATCAGAAGATCCTTTCAATTGGCTAGAATCCGTTACTTGAACGAAACTAGATCTTGTGGAATCAGAGTGAATATTTGACGATACATTCCCTACCTTGCTAAAAAACCGATCCTTGTTTCCCAACCACGCATTGTCTAACCAAATCCAATTCTCTCTCGATACCTTCCTCAAAAAATACGATCCCTGTTGTTTGAAGAAACCCTCCCCTTCCATTGGTCTTTTTTCACGAAAAGCAGGCATAAGATAACAAATCCAGTGTTTCACTAAGATTTCGAATAGCTGTCCCGAATTCAAGTTGATTCTGTTTCCCTTCTTCCTCGGAGAAAGGCCATCAAACCAGTCCCAATCGTGGTCCCTGCCGATCGGATCATCCGTCGTATAGGATACAAAAAGAAACTCCAGATATTGGATATCTTTCTCTTTGAATGAGATCTCAATTCCAGCTACGGTGTCTTTCGATATCTTCCAACTAGAATCCCTCTTTTGTCCGATCCCGTTCCTCCACCACCGCGAACCCCAGTTCGATTCAGGCATGATATACTTTTGAGTTATTGGGAGAACCCAAGGCCTCCCTTTCGGATCCATGAAACAACTCTCAGAGATCTTTTTCCCTTTTGGAAGAGACAGAAGCGAAACAACCAACTTATGGGAAGACCGAAACAATGTATCATTTCTGGGTCCAATGGAATTCATAGGGAGAGGAAGAAGCCCCCTCAAATAGAGATTTTTTCTTTCGACCATAGTTTGATAGTGCATACGAGATATAAGGACCGCTACTAGAATCAGTACTACACCCTTAACCAGTCCTGCAACTTTGCTCGTGAAAGATCGGTTGCTTGTTGAACCCGAAAGGAGGATACTCCAAATTCGGGGGTCAAAAAGTTTCAGAAAACGTTCTTGGTGGAAAAAAAGGTAAATGAAAGATCCCACGAAATCGAATTTGGTCCATGAATCTAACAACGAGTCAAAATTCTTAATTTCTCTCAATATCTCTCTCAATTCGAAGATCCATAATTGGACTTCATAGCCTCTCGGCGGTTTGGTTTGCATAGTTAGGTATGGTTATTGGGGGTCGAAATGATTTATTTACGATGTATGATGATCCAAGCATCCATGGCTGAATGGTTAAAGCGCCCAACTCATAATTGGCGAATTCGTAGGTTCAATTCCTACTGGATGCACACCAATGGGATGGGAGCGTTTCCTAAGTTCAGTCTAGTGGAACTGGCTCTGTATCATCATCATCAGAGAAATAAATCTTATTTTTCTGTTTATTTATATATTATATAGATAAATAGATGGCTGGGTTTTCTTGTTTTCCGAATTCTTTCGATCGTCTATTTCTATAGAGGTCGATTTCGATAGAGTTCTCTAGGAGAGTCGTTCGATTCTGTAGATTCGAATTTCAATCTGACTCGAGAACGAATTGGTGTGGTATATTCATACTATAACATATGAACAGTAAGAACTCGAATTCTTATCAATACTGGAACTTATAGGAAAGAAAGTGGATTTATGGATGGAATCAACTATGCCGTATTTACAGAAAAAAGTGTTAGGCTATTGGTGGGGAAGAATCAATATACTTCTAATGTCGAAGCAGGATCAACTCGGACCGAAATAAAGCATTGGGTTGAACTCTTCTTTGGGGTTAAGGTAATAGCGATGAATAGTCATCGGCTCCCGGGAAAGGGTCGAAGAATGGGCCCTATTAGGGGACATACAATGCATTACAAACGTATGATCATTACGCTTCAACCGGGTTATTCTATTCCACCCCTTTTGTAGAAAGAAAAGAGCTTCAATCAAAATACTGAATAACACGACGATCCATTTATACAAAACTTCTACCCCGAGCACACGCAATGGGGCCGCAGACAGTCGAGTGAAATCCAATCCACGAAAGAATTTGATCTCTGGACAGCATCATTGTGGGAAAGGGAGGAATGCCAGAGGAATCATTACCGCAAGGCATCGAGGGGGAGGTCATAAGCGTCTATACCGTACAATCGATTTTCGACGGAATGAAAAAGACATATCTGGGAGAATCGTAACCATAGAATACGACCCGAATCGAAATGCACACATTTGTCTCATACACTATGGGGATGGTGAGAAGAGATATATTTTACATCCCAGAGGGGCGAGAATTGGAGATACCATTCTTTCGGGTACAGACGTTCCTATCTCACTGGGAAATGCCCTACCTTTGAGTGCGGTTTGAACCATGGATTTACGTAATTGGAAATAACCAA